TAAAACTTTCGTTTTTTTTTAACGGGTTAGCTATATATTTTACATGTTCCCAGCAATTTGCATGGCATCATTAGTAGGAAAAATGATACAAGTCCTAGATAATGATATACAACGCACTAGAACGCCCTTGTTGACGATTCTTAACCCCTACAGCATCCAGGGTTCCCCGAACAATATGATATCTTACACCTGGTAAATCTTTAACCCTTCCTCCTCTTACTAATACTACTGAATGTTCTTGCGAATTATGGCCAATACCCGGTATATAAGCAGTAATTTCAAATCCAGAGGTTAATCGTACTCTAGCAACTTTTCGTAAAGCGGAGTTTGGTTTTTTGGGGGTCGTGGTGGGAAAGTCGACGAATAAGTTTCCTTTACTGTCACTCTACAAAACCGTACGTGAAATTTTAACTTCATACGGCTCCTCGTTCAATTCTTCAAATTAAATGAATTAATAAAATTAAATAATTTCTTTTAATATTTCTATATAACCCTCATGTACAACAGAAATAATTCTTGTGTTGTGGAGTTAAAAACGAATTGAAATTTTTCTATAAGTTGTTTATCTTATTGGGTAGAAAAAAATGTATAAAAGAATTGTATTTTGTATTAAATAATTGTATTTTTAGACTCGTTTGTAAATAAATTAGATTTTTGTTTGAACCCGATACAGATAAATCCTAATTTGGTCTAAATGAATAAGTTTTTTTACTCCCTGCTTCAAAGAGTTAATAAAATTCAATATTAACTTATTATTTTATGTTTAATACTTTACTATATGTAGTTTCAGATATTACTCCCTTCAATAACAAAGTTAATAGAATTGACGGGTTAATGTGAGCTTATCCATGCAGTTACGCACTATTCAAATAGGAATCAATTCTCATGAAAAATTTGGTTTGGCTTTCGTGCTTTGGTTGGTTGTCATGCGTCGTCCAAGATAATTTGATGACCCACGTTGGAGTAATATCTATATTAGATATGATCCGATTGACTGCGTAGGGCTCTCGGATAGCAATAAAGACAGCTAGTGATTCTGGCAAAGGAGGACAACATTAGGGATTTAAAGTTAATCTCTAAAAATTGGGTTGGGGAAAGTTACTCTCAAAGTTACTCTCTTTGACCAACTATCTCATAATATTTAGTTACACGATACATGGTTGAACATCTAAAAGATGAATGGGTTTCGTTTTTAGGATACTATAACAGAGATGATATAAACATAATGAAAATGGATATTGGGAAATTGACGATAGCTCAAATTGTCATTTATTCAAAGATATTCTCAACATTATCAATACTGATCTCGTCCATAATAAATATAGATAACCTAATATTACGCAATTATCTTCTTATTTTACAAGACAATTGCGGAACTACTTTTATCATAGGATCGATATCTTAAATAATATAGTTCTTAATAATGGCTTATTGGGGTTATCATCCCTGAACAATG